ACCTTCCGGGAAATGATAAAAAGAAAAATGGATTTGTTCACAGAAGAAAAACGGCCCCCTGATGAATTGTATGATCATTGGATTTCTACTAATGAACAAAAAAAGAAGAATCTCAGCAAAGAATTTCGAAATCGAATTGAAGTTCTAAAAAAAGGATCCATTACTCTAGATGTGCTGGAAAAAAAGAGTAGATTATGTAATGATGAGACTAAAAAAGAATACTTGCCTAAAATAGATGATCCCTTTTTGAATGGTCCCTATCGCGGAAGGAGAAACATTTTTTTTTCTTCCTCAATCAGAAATGAAACTTCGATAAAAAATGACATCGAGAAAAGATGGATAAATAAGATCCAGGGTATACTTTTTACTACTGATTATGAAAAATTGGAAGAGAAAATAGATACATTTGATCCAGAAAAAAAAAATGATTTATTTCCGTTTTCAAAAATGGAATTCAAAATCCAACAAGGAAGAATTGTCTTCGAAGATCAAATCAATATTTGCAAATTCATCTTCATCAAAAATGTCAATCCAGAGTCTAAAAGACTAAAAGAAATAAGTAAAAAAGTAAAAAGATGGTCATCAAAATTAATCGATGATTTGGAACAACAAGAGGGAGAAAATGAAGAAACTGTAGCCGAGGATCATGAGATTCGTTCAAGAAAAGCCAAACGTGTAGTTATCTTGAATGATAACAAAGAAAACAATGATATTAATAAAAAAAGCAATAATAATCCGGATGAAAGAGACGAAGTGGCTTTGATACGGTATTCCCAACAATCCGATTTCCGTAGAGACATCATCAAAGGTTCCATGCGTGCCCAAAGACGTAAGACAAACATCGGGTCGTTTTTTCAAGCAAATTTGCATTCCCCTCTTTTTTTGGAGAGAATAGACAACCCCCTTTTGTCTTTTGACATCTCCCAAATACAAAAATTCATTTTTAAAAAATGGAAAAAAGCAACACAATTAGAATTAAGAATTCTAGATTATACACAAGAAAAGGAGAAAGAAAAAAAAGAAGAATACAAAAGACAAGAAAAAGTACGAATAGAAATAGCGGAAGCATGGGATAACATTCTATTTGCTCAAATAATAAGAGGATCATTATTAGTAATCCAATCTTTTCTTAGAAAATATATTCTATTACTATCATTGATAATAGTTAAAAATACAGTACGTATACTAGTATTTCAATTTCCCGAATGGTCAGAGGACTTTAAGGATTGGAAGAAAGAAATGCATATTAAATGCACCTATAATGGTGTTCCATTATCAGAAACCAAATTTCCAAAAAACTGGTTAATAAATGGTATTCAAATAAAAATACTATTTCCCTTTTTCTTTAAACCTTGGCACAAATCTAAGGTACAATCTCTTCAAAAAGATCCACGAAAAAAAAAAAAAGATTTTTGTTTTTTAACAGTTTGGGGAATGGAAACTGACCTTCCTTTTGGTTCTCCCCGAAAACGACTGTCGTTTTTTAACCCCATTTTCAAAGAAATGAAAAAAAAAATTCGAAAATGGAAAAAAAAGTCTTTTTTTGTGATACGAATTTTTTTAAAACAAAAAAAAAAATTCTTAGTTGGATTGAAACAAATATCTGAATTAAACGAAACTAAAAAAGAAAAAGATAGGAGAATTCCTAATCAAACGATTTCTGAATCATCCCTTATCATTCCCATTCAATCTATGGATTTGAAAGATTTTTCATTTACCGAAACAAAAATGAAAGATCTGGCTGATAGAACAAACACAATCATGAATCGGATAAAAAAAATACAAAATCAAAAAGACAATAATAACGAGTTTATAACTAATGACAGAAATAGTAATTGTAATAAAACAAATTCTCTCAAAAAATTATTAGTATCAATAAGAAAAAGTTTTAAGAAATTAAAAAAAAGAAATGTACGATTAATACGAAAATCCTATTTGAGAATGAATTTTATTATTCAAAAAATATACATAAAAGTATTTTTATGTATCATTCATAAGAATAGTCCGAGAATCACTACACAACTTTTTGAATTATCAAAAAACGAATTTGAGAAATTTATTTCCAATAATGAAATAAATAAAGAAAAAATGAATAAAACAAGTGCTATTCACATTATTTGGACTCTCAAAAAAAGGTTTTTTTATATTACTAAAAAGAATTCAAAAAATTTGAGCAACTTATCCTACTTTTCACAAGCGTATGTATTTTACCAAATATATAAAACTCAAATTTATAGAGATCTTCTTCAATATAAGGAAAGATCCCTTTTTCTTAAGAAAGAAATAAAGGATTATTTAGAAACAGAAGGAATACCTCATTTGGAATTAGGGCATAAAAATCTTTTTAATTACACAATTGTTGAATGGAAAAACTCTTTAAGTAAGTATTATCAATATGAATTATCACGGATTCAATGGTATCGATTAGTACCACACAAATGGCGAAACAGAGTGAATCAAAGATCTATTATGACTGAAAATAAAGATTTTCAAAAAAGTTATTCAGATGAAAAAGACCAATGCATTTTTTACAAAAAATTAATTAATAATGAAAAATATACTATTAATTTTCAAAAATACTATAAATATGCACTTTTCTCGTATCAATCCATTAATTCTGACGATAGAAAGGATTCATATATTTCTGTATCACCATTATGGATAAATAATTCGCAAGAAAGTTGTTATAATTCCAATATATACAACATAAAGAAAAGTGCCTTAGTTGATATGTCAGAGCGTATTATCCCTATATATAATTATATATATAATTATTTCGGACAGAACAAAAATATGACTCTAGATAAATTTCCAGATAAAAAATATTTTGATTGGAAAATTCTCTATTTGTGCTTTAGAAAGAAAGGGGATATTCATTCCTGGATCGCTATCGATACCAATATCAACTTCAATAATAATACAAATACTAACACTAAAGTCAATAATTATCCAATAGTTGGTAAAATTGATAAAAAAGACCTTGTTTATCTTCAAATTGATAAAGATAAGAAAATCAAGATTTCAAAAAAAAAAAAAAGCCTTTTTGATTGGATGGGAATGAATGAAGAAATACTAAGGCGTTCGATTTCGAATCTAAAACTTTGGTTCTTTGGCGAATTTGTGCTTCTTTATAATACATATAAAATGAACCCCTGGATAATCCCGGCCAAAGAACTTCTTTTCAATTTAAATGAAACTGTTAGTGAAAATAAAAACATTACTAAAAATCAAAAAGAGAATCCCTTAAAATTATCCAAATTATCCAATGAAAATAAATCTATTAAATTAGAAAATAAGAATCAAGACAAAAAAGAATCCCTAGGTAAAAACAATGTTGAATTAAATATACAAAATAAAGAAACTCTTGAATCAATTTTCTCAACTCAAGAAAAAGATATTGAAGAAGATTCTGCAGGCTCAGATAGGAAAAAACGTCAAAAGAGAAAACAATATAAGAGCAACACGGAAGCAGAACTTGATTTTGTCTTAAAAAGGTATTTACGTTTTCAATTGAGATGGAATAATTTTTTAAATCAAAAAATAACAAATAATATTAAAGTATATTGTCTCTTGCTTAGATTGGTAAATCCAAAAGAAATTGCTATATCCTCTATACAAGGTGGAGAAACAAGTCTAGATATTCTGATGATTCAAAAAGATTTTACTCTTATAGAATTGATGAAAAAAAGAATATTAATTATCGAACCTGTGCGTTTGTCTATAAAAAACGACGGTCAATTTTTGATGTATCAAACTCTAAATGTTTCATTGGTTCATAAGAGTGAGTACCAACTTAATCAAAGTTACCTAGAAAAACACTATATTGATCGAAACAATTACACTAATTATATTGTAAGACATCCAAATCAAAGAATAACTGAAAATCGAGATTATGGTTTAGTTATTCCTGAACGTATTTTTTCCACTAAATGGCGTAGGGAATTAATAATTCGAATTTGTTTCAATTCTAGGAATAGAAATCTTATTTCGAACAATTCAGTATTTTGCAATAACGTAAAAAACTATGATCAAGTTTTGGATAAAAGTCAAAATTTTTATAGGGATAAAATTGAACTAATTCAATTAAAATCCTTTCTTTGTCCGACTTACCGATTAGAGGATTTATCTTGTATGAATCGATATTGGTTTGATACCAATAATGGAAGCCGTTTTAGTCTGTTAAGGATATATATGTATATATGTATCCCCCGTTGAAAATTCGTGAATGATGCATTTCTCATCTCATATATATCTTTCAGGTCTGTATTTATTATATGAAACCGGGGGTTGTACACATTCCTTGTCTTACATTTCCATTCCAATACGATAAATCAATGCATGTATCCATATCCATTAGATAAATAATTAGATATTCGATTAGATCAAATAGGAATAGGTCAAAAAGATGTTCTCTTTTATCTGTATAAATATCTATTTTTTTTTTACTTTTTTTACTTATACTTAATTAAAATGAGAAAATGAATAGGATTATTTTTACTGATCGGTTAAATGGATTTTTGAATTTTAAAAAGGAAAAAAGAGTAGATTTTATCTTATGGTAAAAAAGAAAGTTATTTCGGTTATTTCAGAAGAAGAAAATCGGGGATCTATTGAATTTCAAGTCTTTCATTTCACCAATAAAATAAAAAGGCTTACTTCACATTTGGAATTTCACAGAAAAGACTATTTATCGCAGCGGGGTCTACGGAAAATCTTAGGAAAACGACAACGGCTGTTGGCTTATTTGTCAAATAAAAAAAGAGTTTCTTATAAAGAATTAATGAATCAACTGGATATTCGGGAATCAAAAACGCGTTAATTTTTTCATTTTAAAAAACAATGAAAATTGTTTATTTTATATTTTATTGAATTTTTTTTTATCTAGAATTTAGACGAACTTCTTTTTGTTTTAAGCAGTTCATAAAAGAATGAATCGAGGAATAAACTATGAATGGAACAACTAAAAGAAAAGAACATATGATAGTCAATATGGGACCTCATCACCCATCAATGCATGGTGTTCTTCGTCTTATTCTTACTCTAGATGGCGAAGATGTTATTGATTGTGAGCCAATATTGGGTTATCTGCACAGAGGGATGGAAAAAATTGCCGAAAACCGAACAGTTATACAATATTTGCCTTATGTAACACGTTGGGATTATTTAGCTACTATGTTTACAGAAGCAATAACCGTAAATGGACCCGAGCAGATGGTGAATATTCAAGTACCTAAAAGAGCCAGTTATATCAGAGTGATTATGTTAGAATTGAGTCGTATAGCTTCTCATCTGTTATGGCTTGGCCCCTTTATGGCAGATATTGGTGCACAGACTCCCTTTTTCTATATTTTCAGAGAAAGAGAATTAGTATATGATCTATTTGAAGCTGCCACCGGTATGAGAATGATGCACAATTATTTTCGTATCGGAGGAGTAGGGGCCGATCTCCCTTATGGATGGATAGAAAAATGTTTGGATTTTTGTGATTATTTTTTAACCGCTGTTTCTGAATACCAAAAACTTATTACGCGAAATCCCATTTTTTTAGAACGAGTTGAGGGTGTAGGTATTATTGGTGCAGAAGAAGCAATAAATTGGGGTTTATCCGGACCGATGTTACGAGCTTGTGGAATTCAATGGGATCTTCGTAAAGTCGATCATTATGAATGTTATGACGAATTCGATTGGGAAATCAATTGGCAAAAAGAAGGAGATTCATTAGCGCGTTATTTAGTCCGAATCAGTGAAATGAAGGAATCTATCAAAATTGTTCAACAGGCCCTCGAAGGAATTCCAGGCGGTCCTTATGAGAATTTAGAAATACGTTGCTTTGATAGAGAACGGGATCCAGAATGGAATGATTTTGACTATCGCTTCATTAGTAAAAAAACCTCTCCTACTTTTGAATTACCGAAGCAAGAGCTTTATGTAAGAGTTGAAGCCCCAAAAGGGGAATTGGGAATTTATTTAATAGGGGATCAGAGTGGTTTTCCTTGGAGATGGAAAATTCGTCCCCCCGGTTTTATCAATTTGCAAATTTTTCCTCAGTTAGTTAAAAGAATGAAATTGGCGGATATTATGACAATACTAGGTAGCATAGATATCATTATGGGAGAAGTTGATCGTTGAAATGATAATTGATACAAGAGAAGTACAAGATATCCACTCTTTTTCTAGATTAGAATCTTTAAAAGAGATCTATGGGATCATAGGGATGCTTTTACCTATTTTGATTCTTGTATTGGGAATCACAATAGGTGTACTTGTAATTGTGTGGTTAGAAAGAGAAATATCCGCCGGAATACAACAACGTATTGGACCGGAATACGCCGGTCCGTTGGGAATTCTTCAAGCGTTAGCAGATGGAACAAAACTGATTTTCAAAGAAAACCTTCTTCCGTCTAGAGGAGATGGTCGTTTATTCATTATCGGACCATCCATAGCAGTTATATCCATTTTCGTAAGTTATTCAGTAATTCCTTTTAGCTATCAATTTGTTTTATCCGATCTCAATATCGGTGTTTTTTTATGGATTGCCTTTTCAAGTATTGTTCCGATTGGACTTCTTATGTCAGGATATGGATCAAACAACAAATATTCCTTTTTAGGTGGTCTACGAGCCGCTGCTCAATCGATTAGTTATGAAATACCGTTGACTCTTTGTGTATTATCAATATCTCTACGTGCGTGTCGTTATAACCTTTTCTTTAATTCTTTTTTGTAAGTAAAGAAGTTGAATAGGTATCTTCACTTTTTTATTCATCATTCAGGTTAAATTAACTAAATCAGATAGTTATATGAGTGAAAAAAAACAGCTTCTAAATTAGCAGTACCAAGATTGAGTCTCATCTCCTAAGTACAAGAACGAAAAATAAAGTAAATTAAATATAAGCAAGACTTTTTACCCTTTACCCCATGGATTGGTTGATTAGTGATTAGTCATCCTGGCTTGAAGCGGGCTCAAAAGATCAACCGTATATAGTTTTCACTATTCTTTATATGTATTACTAGAACGGAGGGTTCGACAAAAATGAGTGGATGGTTAGGAACACAAAAATACATAAAAGATTAGTAATAGAAATTTTTATGTCAATTTTCAAAACGAAAATCTTTGGATAACATAAAAAGAACAATAATTGGGGCTTTCAATTTGTAGAAATAATAAAGCAGTACTCCTCATGATTGCAATCCAGAGTATGCTCCTACTCACAGATTAAAAAACGACTATCCGAAACGAAATAATCTTTTCTTGTTTTGAACTCCCTCTTTGAAAGAAGAATAGGAACGAAAATTCATAGAGATCACTAAATAGCCTGCATTATTAAGACACTCATCTAATCTCTGATTTTTTTTTCATAATAATCAAAAAAAGATGGCTATTGATATTCATAGCAAGAGTATTTTATTAAAAAGTTATTACTCAACAAAGAAAAATTCAAATTATTAAAGGACGAGATTAATTCATAAGTGCTTTTTGAGTTATTATATCTATATCATTCTGACATACAGAATTCCATCGGTCTAATTTTTGACCTTCCGGCGGGTGTTGATTCTATCTATATTTTGACCCCAAATAAAATCTATCATGATAAAAAATATCAACCCGGTCCTTAGATTTCTTGATGGCCGTCAAGGAGCCGTATGAGGTGAAAATCTCATGTACGGTTCTGGACTAGCGATGGGAACAGTGATGTTCCCACCGACTATTATTATCTAATAGTTCAAGTACAGTTGATATAGTTGAGGCGCAATCCAAATATGGGTTTTTAGGATGGAATTTGTGGCGTCAACCTATAGGGTTTATCATTTTTCTAATTTCTTCCCTAGCAGAATGTGAGAGATTGCCTTTTGATTTACCCGAAGCAGAGGAAGAATTAGTAGCAGGTTATCAAACCGAATATTCGGGTATCAAATTTGGATTATTTTATGTTGCTTCCTATCTCAATCTATTAGTTTCGTCGTTATTTGTAACAATTCTGTACTTGGGTGGTTGGAATATCTTTATTCCGTCCGTATTTTTTTCGGATCGAGTTGAAATAAATAAAGTAGGTAGGGTCTTTAGAATGACAATTGGTATTTTTATTACTTTAGCTAAAACTTATTTGTTCGTGTTCATTTCTATCACAACAAGATGGACTCTACCGAGACTAAGAATGGACCAACTATTAAATCTTGGATGGAAATTTCTTTTACCCATTTCTCTTGGTAATTTATTATTAACAACCTCTTCTCAACTCCTTTCACTCTAAACGAAAAAAGAATATGATATTCTATATTTCTCACTTCTCATCAAACAAGAGAAAGAAACAAACATAAGATTATTTATAGATCTTTACAATATGTTCCCGATGTTAACTGGGTTCATAAATTATGGCCAACAAGCAATACGGGCGGCAAGGTACATTGGTCAAGGATTCATCATTACCTTATCCCATGCAAATCGTTTACCTGTAACTATTCAATATCCTTATGAAAAGTTAATTACATCGGAGCGTTTCCGCGGACGAATCCATTTTGAATTTGATAAATGCATAGCTTGTGAAGTATGTGTTCGTGTATGTCCTATAGATCTACCCGTTGTTGATTGGAAATTGGAAACCGGTATGCGAAAAAAACGCTTGCTTAATTACAGTATTGATTTCGGAATTTGTATATTTTGTGGAAATTGCGTTGAGTATTGTCCAACAAATTGTTTATCAATGACTGAAGAATATGAGCTTTCTGCTTATGATCGTCACGAATTGAATTATAATCAAATCGCATTAGGTCGGTTACCGATGTCAGTAATTAACGATTATACAATTCGAACAATTTTGAATTATCCTCAAATAAAAAATGCATTTCATGATTAAAGACTGATTAAAGAGTAATTACTAATTACTATAGTAATGTATAGTCAGGTTCAATTTTATCTAATTGAAAGGAATCGTTCCTTATTTTTTTTTTTTGCTCACTAGAACTCGAAATTGCAATTAATTGTTGATTAGTTAGTGAGAAGTGCAAATCAATTTGGATTGAAAATAGAATTTAATAATCTCTCTATTTATTTAGAAATAGTTTCCAGCTAACTTTTCTACTTGGTTTGGCGTAAGGGGAAACAAGATATTGGTATAGTAATTGGACCTAGCGTAATTCAAATCCATTAGAAACACCATTCCATTTTAATTGAATTCAATTAGGAGCATATCATAAAAAAAGAAAAAATTTCCTGGTCAGGTCAATAAAATCATGAAAAACATTTCAATTTTTTTATCTTGTATATAGAATGGATTTGCCTGGACCAATACACGATTTTCTTTTAGTTTTTCTGGGATCGGGTCTTCTATTAGGAAGTATAGGAGTGGTAGTACTTACCAATCCAATTTATTCGGCTTTTGCATTGGGATTGGTTCTTGTTTGCATATCGTTATTTTATATTTTATCAAACTCTCATTTTGTAGCGGCTGCACAGCTCCTTATTTATGTCGGAGCTATAAACGTTTTAATTTTATTTGCTGTCATGTTCATGAATGGTTCAGAATATTATAAAGATTTCGAACTTTGGACTGTTGGGAATGGGATTACTTCGTTGGTTTGTACAAGTATTTTCATCGCCATAATTACCACGATTCTCGATACGTCTTGGTACGGAATTATTTGGACGACAAAATCAAACCAAATTATCGAACAAGATTTGATAGGGAATAGTCAACAAATTGGAATTCATTTATCAACGGATTTTTTTCTTCCATTTGAACTCATTTCAATAATTCTTTTAGTTGCTTTGATAGGTGCAATTGTTGTTGCCCGTCAATGAAAAATCTTTCTAACTATTAAGAACAATCAAAATTGAAATTTTATCGCTCTTATCAAATCCATTTAGCTTTAATTTTTGAATTTTATTTCAATATCGATTTTTTTCTACTTGTTCTATCATAGTTAAGCGAAAGCCTTGGTTTATTGTTCATGACGAAATGATTCAAAATTGATAAGGAGCTGATCAATGATACTCGAACATGCACTTGTTTTGAGTGCCTATTTATTTTCGATTGGTATCTATGGATTGATCACGAGTCGAAATATGGTTAGGGCTCTTATGTGTTTGGAACTTATCCTGAATGCAGTTAATATAAATTTCGTAACATTTTCGGATTTGTTTGATAGTCGACAATTACAAGGAGATATTTTCTCTATTTTTGTTATAGCTATTGCTGCAGCCGAAGCGGCTATTGGGTTAGCTATTGTTTCATCAATTTATCGTAATAGAAAATCAACTCGTATCAATCAATCGAATTTATTGAATAAATAAGTAATAAGTACTACTAATTTCATTTATTTTTAAAATTCGAATATTCATCAATTATTTAATACTAAATGTAAAAATGTAAGAAATCAAAGTATCTTAGCCAACCCAGGAGTCGCGATCCATAATTCGATTGATTATTAAAATAATGATAAAATCATTGATTCATCTGGTATATAAATATATGATTTATATATAAGTTTACTAAATCGAAGATTTATGATATTCAAAAAATGAGAGATCCAATGTCACATTCAGTAAAGATTTATGATACATGTATAGGATGTACTCAGTGTGTCCGAGCCTGCCCAACCGATGTATTAGAAATGATTCCTTGGGATGGATGTAAGGCTAAGCAAATTGCTTCTGCTCCACGAACGGAGGACTGTGTTGGTTGTAAGAGATGTGAATCCGCTTGCCCAACGGATTTTTTGAGCGTGAGGGTTTATTTATGGCATGAAACAACTCGAAGCATGGGTCTAGCTTATTAATATAATAAGTTTCAGAAAAAACTACTTTAAACAAACTGAATTTTCAATTTTTTTTTTAATACAATTGATTTTTTTTATCGACAAAAAACCCGTTCTCTAAAAAGAACGGGTTTTGGGGTCTAATTCTATCTTGTCTTTACCACGAATTATTTTCCTTGGTTAACAATAATTGTAGGTTTACCAATATTAGCGGGTTCTTTCATTTTCTTTCTACCTCATAGAGGAAATAAGGTAATAAGGTGGTATACCATATCCATTTCTATTTTTGAACTCCTTTTAACGACCTATACATTCTGTTATCATTTCCAATTGACCGATCCATTAAATCAACTAGCAGAGGATTATAAATGGATTAATTTTTTTGATTTTAACTGGAGATTGGGAATAGATGGGCTTTCTATAGGAACCATTTTACTGACGGGATTTATAACCACTTTAGCTACTTTAGCAGCCTGGCCGGTTACTCGGGATTCCCGATTGTTCCATTTCCTGATGTTAGCAATGTACAGCGGTCAAATAGGATCATTTTCTTCTCACGATCTTTTACTTTTTTTTCTCATGTGGGAGTTCGAATTAATTCCCGTTTATTTACTTCTATTGATATGGGGAGGACAGAAACGTCTGTATTCAGCTACAAAATTCATTTTATACACTGCGGGGGGGTCTATTTTTCTATTAATAGGCGTTTTTGGTATTGGCTTATATGGTTCGAATGAACCAACATTAAATTTTGAAATATTAGCTAACCAATCGTATCCTGTAGCACTAGAATTACTATTTTATACTGGATTTTTTATTGCTTTTGCAGTCAAATTACCGATCATACCCTTACATACATGGTTACCAGACACCCACGGGGAGGCACATTACAGTACTTGTATGCTTCTAGCTGGAATTTTATTAAAAATGGGAGCATATGGTTTGGTTCGGATCAATATGCAATTATTCCCCCATGCTCATTCTATATTTTCTCCCTGGTTGATTATAGTAGGTGCAATACAAATAATCTATGCAGCTTCAACATCTCCTGGTCAACGTAATTTAAAAAAAAGAATAGCCTATTCCTCCGTATCTCATATGGGGTTCATAATTATCGGAATTGGAGCGATAACCGATACGGGGCTCAATGGAGCCCTTTTACAAATGATTTCTCACGGATTTATTGGTGCTGCTCTTTTTTTCTTGGCAGGAATGACGTATGATAGAATACGTCTTGTTTATCTCGACAACATGGGTGGAATAGCGATTTTCCTTCCAAAAATATTCACACTGTTCAGTATCTTATCAATGGCTTCCCTTGCATTACCCGGCATGAGTGGTTTTGTTGCCGAATTGATAGTCTTTTTTGGAATAATTACCAGCCAACAATATTTTTTAATTCCAAAAATACTAATTACTCTTCTAATGGCAATTGGAATGATATTAACTCCTATTTATTTATTATCGATGTTACGTCAAATGTTCTATGGATACAAGATTTTGAATGTGCAAAACTCTTATTTTTTTGATTCTGGGCCGAGAGAATTATTTATTTTAATCTCTATTCTTCTCCCAATAATCGGTATTGGTATTTATCCGGATTTCATTCTCTCACTCTCAGTTGAGAAGGTCGAAGCTATTATATCTACATATTTTTATCGATCATTTTCATGAATAAAACAAGAAAAAATGAAGAATCCTATTCTTTCTTTTTCGTTTTGCGATTTTACAATGAAAAATACAAATTAACTAAAGTCAAAATGAATTGAAATTTTGACTAGATGGATTTATTTTTGTGAGAACCTTTTGAATCAATTAGTGTAGTGATTCAAATGGTTCTCGACATCTTCCCTGAAGTATGGAGTTTTTTTTTCTTATATTCTTTAACTTAATATTTAATAATTTAGTATTTAAAATTTTGATTTTATTATCATTTTTTTGAAAATGTTTTATGTTTCTATTTGTAGGAATCTTTTTCAATTTGATTTCATGTTAATGAAAATTAAAGGAACCATAACTATGTAACCCTATTCCTAATAAATTGACCCAAAAATAGCATATCCAAATTATAAGAAAGCCCATAGAAGCCACAATTGCGCAATTTAGACTTTTGAACTTTTTTTTATTTGTTCGAGTATGTAAATAAATTGCAAATATAATCCAAGTAATAAATGACCAAGTTTCTTTTGGGTCCCAATTCCAATATGATCCCCATGCCTCATTAGCCCATACTGATCCTGAAAGAATCCCGATGTTTAAAAAGATAAACCCTAGACTAATAATACGATAACTCCACTGATCTAATTGTTGAATTAGTTGAGCTCTGTAATAATTTCTCGCAGAACAAGAGAAGTTGTTTATTAAAACATTCCGCTTTTCATCCATATATTGGATCTTGTTAAATGAAAATGACTCGTTTACGAAATTTTGAAAAATCGTTTGAAATGAAAATGAAATGACTAAAAGAGCTACTGATAATAATGATCCGCATAAAAGAGCTGCATAGCCCAATATCATCATACTTACGTGCATCATTAACCACTGGGATTGAAGCGCGGGTACTAATATTACAGATTGATGTATTTCGGTTAAAAGACCTGAAGTGGTAAAGCCGTGTAGAAAAATTGTACTTGGCGAGGTTATTGCGCTTAAATAATTGGTATGTTTTTTAAAATATGGAACGATAGAAATAAGGGAGAAACTCCATGAAAGAAAAATGAATGATTCATATAAATCACTTAATGGGAAATGCCCCGAATAAATCCAACGAGTGATTAATAATCCCGTTATACAGAAAAAAGTAGCTATAATGCCTTTTTCTGACGAATAATATAGTCCTACGATTTCATCAACGGATAAAATTATCAAAAAAATTGTAATTACAATTGAAACGATCGAAAATGATATATGAGTTAATATATGTTCTAAGGTGGAAAATATCATAAAAATTCTCAAATAAAAAAAGTATAGAAAATGATACGGAATCCAATCTGGAATTGCATTTATTATATATAGAACTTATTGTCTTTCTTTTCGAAGATAGCCTGCCGCCACTCGGACTCGAACCGAGATGCTCTAGCACTGCTTCCTAAGAGCAGCGTGTCTACCGATTTCACCATAGCGGCGTACGCGAAATAATAATAAGCTTTTTTTATTTAGTTGTCGAGATTGAAATTCAAAAAGTTAATTAAATTGTTAATAAAATTAATGACAAAAAATTCCTTTCGTTTTACTCCATATTGAAACATTCAAAAATATTACCATAATTCAATTATTAAAATGGCTATTCGAAATTCAAGTAGCTTGATGGGGAAAATAAGAATCCCCATCGGGAAAGACTACAATAAAAAAAATACCATTTTTTTATTATTTTTATTATTTATTATAAGTTTGATTATTGGATTGTTGCACAAAAAAACTTTTTGAATTATCCGTAGAAATCGATTTCGCTAATGAAAAAGCCTTCAATGCTGTAAAATAGGCTTTTATTTTCCAAATATTCTTACGAATATGTTTTTTTGATATAGAAGTACGTTTTTTTGGAACTGCCATGAAAAAATCAATTTGAAAAAATTCTTTTTTTATCTAGTTGAATGTGAAAGACATTTATTGTTCAAACAATTTCATTTATTTTTCAATTTTTTTTTTAATCTTGATTCCATTCAATCCAACTAAATATCTGACAAGACACAAAAAAGAAATAACGAAGTTTTTATATATCTATGTTTATTTTTGTCGTGTTTTATATTTATATCCGTATCAAAATAGAATCAAAGGTGAAAAAAGGAATCCTTGCTGATTTATTTTGATCCATGGTAGGTATCGAAAGAAAAATGTCGGATATTTTAATAGTCCTTTCGACAATTCTAAAAAAATTCCATGTGTTTTATATTATTTATATTAATGGAAAACAAAAGGAATGTATAAAATACTCTGTGTATATTTGTTGGATGGAATTATCAATTTTTCGTCTACGGATAGAAAAAATTATCGTAATACCTAATGGGAATTGAATTGTTTTATATCTTTAGTAAGTAGAAAGATCTTCGTTATAACTTAGCTAATTTATTTAGATTTAGTTAGCTAAGTTATTATAGATAACTATTTATAGTTAGTTATTTATAGTAATAAAAGTTTATTATTATTTTTTTTTTAGTCAAATTTTTACTAAAATTCTAGTAAATTATATAAAATTTATATTAATATAAAGAAAAAATAGTATTAGTATTTTTAGTTAATTTTTTATTTTTATTTCATTTTCGATTGCACTATTAGCCTGATCCTATTTATTCTAACTTCCTTCTTCCTCTGAATATTCGAAGGAGTTGAGAAAGAATAATTCAGAATAAAATAAGAATAAAAGATAAAAGGTTTTTTTATGGACTATACATATCCCTATTCATGGATTATACCTCTCATTCCGCTTCCCATTCCTATGTTAATAGGAGTTGGACTTATCGTTTTTCCAATGGCAACAAAAAATCTTCGACGTATGTGGTCCTTTCCTAATATCTTTCTACTAAATGTAGTTATGCTCCTTTCGGTCTATCTATCTATTCAGCAAATAAATAAAAGTTCTATCTATCAATATGTATGGTCTTGGACAATTAATAATGATTTTTCTTTAGACTTCGGTTACTTAATAGATTCGCTTGCTTCGATTATGGTAATATTAATTAGTACGGTTGGAATTATGGTTCTTTTTTATAGTGACAATTATATGTATCATGATCAGGGATATTTGAGATTTTTTTCTTATATGAGTTTTTTCACTACCTCCATGTTGGGATTAGTCACTAGTGTGAATTTGATACAAATTTATATTTTTTGGGAATTAGTTGGAATGTGTTCTTATCTATTAATAGGTTTTTGGTTCACACGACCTATTGCGGCGAATGCTTGTCAAAAAGCCTTTGTAACGAATCGTGTAGGCGATTTTGGTTTATTATTAGGGATTTTGGGACTTTATGCTATAACGGGTAGTTTCGAATTTAGAGATTTATTCGAAATAGTAAATAAATTAGTTTATAATAATGAGGTAAATTTTTTATTTCTTACTTTGTGTGCCTTGCTTTTATTTACAGGTGCAGTTGCCAAGTCTTCTCAATTCCCCCTTCACGTATGGTTACCCGATGCCATGGAAGGTCCCACTCCTATTTCGGCTCTTATACATGCCGCTACTATGGTCGCAGCAGGTATTTTTCTTGTAGCTCGCCTCCTTCCTCTTTTTATAATTATACCTCATATAATGAATTTGATTTCTTTGATAGGTATAGTAACACTACTATTCGGAGCTACTTTATCCCTTGCTCAAAAAGATATTAAAAGAAGTTTGGCTTATTCTACGATGTCCCAACTGGGTTATATGATGTTAGCTTTAGGAATGGGATCGTATCAGGCGGCTTTATTTCATTTGATTACTCATGCTTATTCGAAAGCATTATTGTTTTTAGGATCCGGATCTATTATTCATTCAATGGAAGCTATTGTTGGATATTCTCCCGATAAAAGTCAGAATATGGTTCTTATGGGAGGGTTGAAAAAGCATGTACCAATTACAAAAACTGCTTTTTTAATAGGTACGCTTTCTCTTTGTGGTATTCCACCTCTCGCTTGTTTTTGGTCCAAAGACCAAATTCTTAACGATAGTTGGTTGTATTCTCCGGTTTTTGCAATTATAGCTTGTTTCACAGCAGGATTAACCGCATTTTATATGTTTCGAATCTATTTCCTGACTTTTGAGGGACATTTAAACGTTCATTTTAAGAATTATAGTGGTCAAAAAAGTGGTTCCTGCTATTCAATATCTCCATGGGGAAAAGAAATTAAAAAAAACAAGTTTTCTTTATTCTTATCAATAAATAATAAATCAATAAATAATAATGAAAAGGGGATTTTCTTTTTTTTCAATACAACCTATCGAATTTTTGATAATGGAAAAAAAATGATACGCCCTTTTATTAGTATTGCTTGTTTTGGAATTCAAAATACGTTTTTTTATCCCCCCGAATCGGACAGTACTATGCTATTTTCCATGTCTATATTAGTACTATTTACTTGTCTTGTTGGAATTATAGGAATTCCTTATAATCAAAGTGGAATTGATTTTGATCTATTATCAAATTTGTTGAATCCGTCTATAAACCTTTTACATCCGAATCAAAATAATTTTATAGATTGGTATGAATTTTTTATAAATGGAATTTTTTCAGTCAGTCTATCCTTTTTTGGTATATTTATAGCGTTTTTTTCATATAAGCCCATTTATTCATCTTTCAAAAATTTCAACTTACAAAATTCATTTGTTAAAGGTGGTAATAATAATACTACAGCTCTCTGGGAAAAAATAATTAATCTCATTTATGATTGGTCATATAATCGTGGTTACATAGATTCTTTTTATCGAATATCTTTGGCTGGGGGTCTAAGAAGATTTGCTGAACTAACTCATTTTTTTGATCGACGAGGAATTGATGGAATTCCAAACGCTTTTGGCCTTATAAGTTTCTTTGGTGGAGAGGGCATTAAATATTTAGGAACAGGTCGGATTTCGTCTTATCTCTTAGTCTATTTAGGTTTTGTCTTAGTGACCATCTTTTTACTTTTTTACTTATTTCTTTTAGTCTTTTAGACTCTGGATTGACATTTTTGATGAAGATGAATTTGCAAATATTGATTTGATCTTCGAAGACAATTCTTCCTTGTTGGATTTTGAATTCCATTTTTGAAAACGGAAATAAATCATTTT